GGCTTCCAAATACATCGTAAGCTAAACCCGTGCTGACGAATAACCAACCCGCAATGAAAAGGGAAGGTATAGTAATGCTATGAATGACCCAGTATCGAATACTGGTAATAATATCAGCAAAAGAACGTTCTCCTGTGCTTCCAGACATGCCGAGCTCCACGTATTCTTGTACAGTCAAAAAGGGGATCGATTCCGTAAAAGATGAGATCAGTAAATGGGAATTCACTGAAATTTAATCTTTGTGAGATCGTCAATAGGGTACCAAGGGTGTCTTTAGAGTATACCGAATCAGTATAGCTATCCTTCTTCTGACACAGCAACGCAATTTCACAATTAGTATCTAAATGGAGTGCTAGAGACTTTCTTTTTTCTTTTATTGTTGCCTGTCGATGTAGTATTCTATACTATTCAATAAAAAAATTTTCAAATTCCTGTAGTAGTATAAGGGTTCTCTCCATTATCGGCTTCGGATTAGAAACTGAAGATCAGATAAAATGTGAATACAACGGGTTGCTTTCAAATAATTCGCGAGTGGGATTATCATATTCCATTCTCCTACACCTACAATTCAATTAGATCCAAAATATAAAAATATTCTTTCTTTTTGTGTTTGTAGAAGATGTTTTTTGCTTCCCCCCTTTTTTTTTTTCATTTTTATTTTTAAGGAATTGGTTAGTTGTCCAGTAAGAAGTAAGACTAGCCGATAGTCTTCGACGAAAGAAAGAGAACAAAGAAGAAAATAATCAATATTCGCGATGCACGCATTGTTGTATTAGAACCAAAAGGCCGTTCTTGATCGAATTATAATTATAAAAAAAAGGGCGGGGGGCTCTCTAATTTAAGATATGTAAAGAAAAAATGTATAAGTTTCGCACGATTAGATCATGCGAAACTCTTTTTCTTCTCATTAGAGATATTATGAGAATGAACCTACTACTGAATCTAATGAGGTCAAATCAAATTAAAGTAAAAAAGAAAAAAAAGGGAAAGTAATAAAGTAAAGTTAAAGTAAAAAAAGGGAGATTCTAGTATAATATAAGGTCATTCTTTGTTCGAAAATACACAATGTATTCGATACAATAATAAAAAAAAGATCAAAATCAAAATAGAAATGATTTTCCAATTTTAAAGCGATTCAATTTCATTTTTTGAATGAAGTTACACAACAGAGTTTTTTATTATTTCTAATTTTGATTATTAATTATAATATATAATATTAGTATAAGAATATTAGTTTTTAAGATGAATCTGTTGATTGGGAATTAGGGGATGCTCAGATATCACAGATGATAAATTGATTTCTTACCTATGTCACTCCCATTTTTTTTTTTATTACTGTTTAGAAGGATTGATGAATCAAAAACTTTCAATTGAAAGAATAAGTGGAATTGGTCTTTTTGCTTATTCTTGTTTGTATCTTTCAAAAATTTGAATTTAGGGAAGTGCTTTCTAAACATATGTATAAAAAGACCATATTTCATTTAGCCTCTTTATGCTTACTATAACTAGTTATTTCGGTTTTCTACTAGCGGTTTTAACTATAACCTCAGCTCTATTTATCGGGTTGAACAAGATACGACTTATTTGAAATTAATTGAACAAACGATTCATAAAAAAACGAAATCTTTCTGTGTTATTCCATATATTCTATAGTTTCTTAAGTTTCTTACCGTGTCAATTTCCAATTTTTGGTCATTGAGATTCATGGGCAATATGAATTAATAGTTAAGAATAGATATTACCTCTCCTTTTCCTCTTTCAAACAAATTGAAATGATTGAAGTTTTTCTATTTGGAATTGTCTTAGGTCTAATTCCTATTACTTTGGCTGGATTATTTGTAACCGCATATTTACAATACAGACGCGGCGATCAGTTGGACCTTTAATTAATTAATAGCTCTTTTTTTGATTGACCCCTACTTGCTTTATTAATTTTAATACATAGGGCAGGGGTCAAATTGAAATTGCTGTTCAATTATTTCATTTCAGTGTAATTTTCGACCTAAGAATAACAAGAATGGGATCACGCTCTGTAGGATTTGAACCTACGACATCGGGTTTTGGAGACCCGCGTTCTACCGAACTGAACTAAGAGCGCTTTATTATCACACTAAATATTTTGTAAGTAACCCTAATATATTATATTTTTGCATGCGTATCCTATTCTATAGTAGAATAGAGTCAAATGAAAGATTGATCATGTTATGGATGCCCAATTTAATCGATTTCAATTGATCCCTCGTTACGATTCCTGCTCATAAGATAAGTAATAGAATAGGTAGGGATGACAGGATTTGAACCCGTGACATTTTGTACCCAAAACAAACGCGCTACCAAGCTGCGCTACATCCCTTTCAATTGGGTTACAGTGTCATTGTAGAGAATACCCGTATTGTTTTCCACATCTTTATTTACTCCATTTCTATACAAAAATTATCTTGTCATTTCTTCTTTTTGATCTCATATCATAGAACATATAATTAATTATTAATTAATTATAATAAACTACTTATATGCGTTACGTATAATGAAACCCGCTGTAAAAAAAATGAATATTTTGGGGAAATGCTGGTACAGAAAAGGGCACGTTTTTTTTAAGAAAAGGAATATTCTACTGAATCGTTGTACATTTAAATTTGAATTAGGGATTCCGCGGACAAATACAAGCGATCATTAACTCCATATATGTCTGGTCATATATGTATTACAAATTCCAATAAAGAAGGAGGATTTCAAATAAAATGCGAGATCTAAAAACATATCTCTCCGTGGCGCCGGTAGTAAGTACTATATGGTTCGGGTTTTTAGCAGGTCTATTGATAGAGATCAATCGTTTATTTCCGGATGCGCTGATATTCCCCTTTTTTTCATTCTAGTTAGTAACATGGGAAGTGGTGAAGAAGATTAGGGATTTAATAAAATCTCTGTGACTAATCCCTCCCCTTCCCATCTTTTAATTTTAGAATTTTTAAAATTCGAATAAGTTCGAAAAGAGAAAGAATAAAAGTGGATTCAAATTCAGTGAAACTCGGAACTCGGGCCTCAGGCCCGAGGCTCGAATTAAAATAAAATTTTTAATTTTAATTATTTAAATTAAAATAATTAAAAAGAGAATGAGAACGGAAATGGAAATTGATGGATAGGTCAACAATATCATACAAAATACTTAAATGAAAGACGAAACGCTATATTGGGATTAGAAATGTAGTTAGAAATCATTGTATTACTTATTATTACTATCTTGATTGCAACGAAATTTTTCATAATTTTATTTCGAGTTAGCAACTTCTATTTTTTTTTTTCGTTCCTTTTTTCTCTTTGGATCGCAAAATAGAATAGTTGAGTGAATCAAAAATACAAAGGGGGTTCATGGCCAAGGGGAAAGATGTTCGAGTAACAGTTATTTTGGAATGTACCAATTGTGCTGTTCGAAATGATGCTAATAAGGAATCAAAGAGGGTTGGTATTTCCAGATATATTACTCAAAAGAATCGACACAATACGCCTAGTCGATTGGAATTGAGAAAATTCTGTCCCTTTTGTTACAAATATACAATTCATGGGGAGATAAAGAAATAGATGGAACCGATTACACGTATGTATTGTATGTCATCCTTCCAAGGAAGATGAAAAATGTCATATACCATATATTATATATAACATATATTTAAAGATAAACAAACCAAAAAGAAATCCCCGACAAAATTAGGATTTTCGGGATAAGGAATAAACAAATCATGGATAAATCCAAGCGACTCTATTTTAAATCCAAGCGATCTTTTCGTAGGCGTTTGCCCCCGATTGGGTCGGGGGATCGAATTGATTATAGAAACATGAGTTTAATTAGTCGATTTATTAGTGAACAAGGAAAGATATTATCTAGACGGGTGAATAGATTAAACTTAAAACAACAACGATTAATTACTATTGCTATCAAGCAAGCTCGTATTTTATCTTTGTTACCCTTTCTTAATAATGAGAAACAATTTGAAAGAGGTGAGTCGGCTGCTAGAACTGCGGGTCTTAGAATCAAAAAGGGGGATAGGCTTACTCTTCACTTGAATCAAAATTCCAATACGAACTCAAAGGCGGATTGATGTTTTGTTCGAAAAATTCGCGAATTAAGATGTGAGTGTCGTGTCATAAGAAAAAAGTATCGGGGAAAAAGAATAAATCTTTTTTTATTGAACGTCTTGTTTGTTCATTTTGACGACTTTATCATATTATTTGATTATATTTTATCATACTAATTTCTATTCTACCTTCCCGGAGTTAATTTTACAGCGCACTCCATTAAAATTTAAAACATTCCTATGGAGTCCTTCCAATCTACTTATTTTATAATCTCAGTGGAAATCATAGAAAGACAATTTATATTTAATATAGCTATTTGCGCAAGTATTTTACGATTAAGAAGCAGTTGCTTCTTGTACAGATTGTGTATGAAAATATTATAACTATAGTATACTAAATTCCCTCGAATTGCTGCATTTATCCGAGTGATCCACAAACGGCGAAAATATCTCTTTTGCCTACCTCTATCCCGATAAGCCGAAAACAAAGCTCTTATTTTCTGTTGAGTAATAGTTCGAGTAAGTCTTGAATGAGCCCCTCGAAAGCTTGATGCAAATAAACGAATTTTTGTTCTACGTCTCCGAGCTATACATCCTCGTTTAATTCTGGTCATTGAATAAATGAAACTTTGATAAATAACTAATTGATTTCTTTTCTTTCAGTTATTCCCTTCCCCTTTACTAGTTTGTTAATAACAAAACGGATCCTTCCAATGTATAAAATAAAAACCCCAACGGCTTTTGCTACTATAACCTTCCCGCCCACGATTTTTTCTTTTTTTTTATAGGCATTTTACCTCGAAATAAGAAATAATATTGATACTAGATATTAAAAAAAGCATATTAATATTAAATAAAAACAAAAAGTAGTAAATATAAAATAGAAATGAATAAAAAAAAATAGTGGGTTCCATCGTTTCTATGGTTACTTCTTAAACGGCGAGATCCCTTCTATACACCGGAGCCCCTTCTTTTCTTTCATTTAATCAATGCTATTGTTAACTTGTACAGTTCACACTTTTTGGCTCTACCCATGAATTATTCAGTAATCCGTCTTTCACAACGAGATCCACTTATACAGTAACGGTATTTAATTATGAAGATTAACTGTGTAGCTGACCCTCTTAGTCCGTTGTTGAAAGAGTAAGGGCGTAATCTTTCTTGCCTTTAAATGGGATTCCCCCCGCTTAATGGATAAACATTTGCTACCAATGGGAAATTCTTTCTCATCTTAAATTGAAAATGGAGACGATTGGATTTACACCACTAGAAACCATAAATTTTGATACACAATAGAAGGGTATGATAGATACTTTTTAGATAGTGAATGGAGTTCTTCCGTTTTATTTTATCTTATTTACTGTTACTGATCACTGATACTGGAAAAATGGGTTCTTTTCTTCTGCCCCAGTCCATTCTCTGAACGAGTCACACATACACCCTAGTACATGTTCCTCGTCGCTGAGGGCATCCCCCAAGGGCGGGGGATTTCGTAACATTTCTGATTGGCTGTCTCGTCTTTCTAATAAGTTGTTTAATAGTTGGCATGTTGACTCGTATACATAATGAGCTGGTTTAGATCGATCCTAACCGGCCGATTAGGAATTACTTCTATAGTAATAAATTAATTAATAGAATACTCTATCAAACCCAGTAAGAAGATAAAATTTCAAATGGCGTATTTGTATTTGCGCAAAATCCCTGTTATTTTTTATTCTACCCCTACATGATCAACAATTCCATGAGCTTGGGCTTCTGTTGCTGACATAAAAACATCTCTTTCCATGTCTTCGGATACAACCCATAGAGGTGTGCCTGTTCTTTGTACATAAACCCTTGTAATGGTTTCGCGCAGCTTCATCATTTCTTCCGCTTCCAGGATAAATTCTCCTGCGGGTGCCTCATAAAAAGAACTAGCAGGTTGATGGATCATTACCCTGATTATATAACCTAATAAATGGTTCTTCTATCTCGAAGAGAAATCAAAGAGAATAAATTAAATAACGAGTAATGATATGAAAACCAAAAGATAGAATTGAACAACCGTACAGGCATCTTTTGCGCATTGCATACGGCTATACAATGGAATTTACTTTATAACCTCCATTCCATTGAAGAAGTATAAAATCAAATTCAAATATTCAAATATAGGGCCTATCAGACCCCGATCGGTAAATAATCCAATAACCATCCTTCATTTTATTTTGGAGTAGTTAAAACATACTATGATGGTTCCGTTGCTTTATATATTTATTTAGTCTGTTATTAAGCAATCCCAAAGTTTCTTTTTTTTGTATTCTTTCCTAAGATAAATATTGTTATTATCCCTCTGGTGTGAAAACAAAAAAGTTTGTGACGCTGCAATAGGCTTCCGATAAATCAGATAAAATCGGAAATGCCCTTTATCTCATACTATTCGTTCGATATATAATCTAATGATTGATTTTTGAAAAAAAAAAACAAAAATAAAAAAAAAAAAGGTTTCTCATATCGAATTCAAAATGCCATGCTATTATTACTTAATAGTCATATTTCATATGGCGAAGGCATAGTCTTCTTTTTTCTCTCAAATACAAAACTCATTGGCGCCGAGCATGAGGGAATGCTAGACGTTTGGTAATTTCTCCTCCGACCAGAAGAAAAGATCCTATTGAAGCGGCCAATCCCATGCATATTGTCTGTACATCTGGTTGTACAAATTGCATAGTATCATAAATAGCTACTCCGGGTATTACCCACCCCCCGGGAGAGTTTATAAACAAATACAGATCTTTGCTATCATCCTCTATACTGAGATATACCATAAGACCAATAATTTGATTCGAGAGATCGCTATCAACCTCTTGGCCTAAAAAAAGTAATCTTGCTCGATAAAGTCGGTTGATTAGGATATAATTGTATCCTTAGGAACCGTACGCGCACCTTTTGATGCATACGGTTTACCAAAAATCGCGCAAAAAAAAAGAATCAATGTGTAGATTGCAGCCCTCATTCTTTTTTATTTTCATAGGGGGCTCTTTCTAACTTCTAACAAAGGGCTTTTTTTCTTCCATTTTTCAAGAAGGATTTCTTTTGGCCTGTTTACTTTACCTATATATAAATAAAATATATATATAAATAATTTACTAAACTTATCGAATGAACTTCTCATTGATGTATTGTTTCATCGAGATCGAATCCAAATAACGATGCCATTTTCTTGTTCCTGAATGGGCTTTTTCAATTTTTTTAGGTTTATGCTCTACTCCGAGTAAAGATAGGCCCGATTTTTATTTGCACATATAGGGCAAATGTCCCAATACCACGTCTTTTTTTTTGCTATGGCTTTTTTTATTTTTCAATTTTATTTATTTCATGTCTTCCACTAAATATTCAATGTATTCATTATATTAAATGTATTCATTATATTAAATGTATTCATTATATTACTCGATTGATTAAACAGTTTGAGATCGCTCCTGTTTATAAATAGAATATTATAAAAGTAGTAATCTTAGATATATTACCAATTGGGTTTTTCTAAACGGAGCCTGGATACTTCATTTTTTTGGTCCAGTCGAGCCAACCATAAATTATTCTAATTGATAATATTAATCTGATACCCCTACAAAAAATAAATAGGATTAAATTGTATTTCACGCTCCAAACTTTTGATAATTCAATCAATCTTTTTTGGGCGAAAGAGGGGATATCTCGATCAGGGGAGAGAATGGGGAAATTCCATGTGACCCAATATATCTGACAAGTCGCACTATATGTCAACCCACGATGCATCTTCCTCTCCAGGACTTCGAAAAGGTACTTTTGGAACACCAATAGGCATAAAATGAAAGAAAAAAAATTAAGTACTATATCTTACTTTGATGTGGAAGCGTAACAACGGGTTTATTGTCTTAATAAGATTAGCCTTTATCATAGTTTATCCATAAATTGAATAAGTTCATAACAATAACATAAAAAAAGAAAACCGAATGATTATGACTAAAGGAAAATTTTTACGAAACGAATGGGCCTTTGGAATGATATGAACAAATGGGTATGTCTTCACTCAGAGAAAATTAAAGTGGGATCAATCCCCTCTACCATTGCGTATTGGTACTTATCGGGTATAGAATAGATCTGCTTATTTTTGTTCCTACAAATGGAATTCGTCTATTATTACTATCTATTATTATTATTACTAAAAGAATAGAACAAATATTAATTCTTTCCTCGAGAAAATCTACCGAAAGAGTGGGTCCAGAGCATAGTTTTTTTACTTTTTACAATGCAATAAAGTTACATAGTGTCTATTATTCGTTGATTAAAGGGGTATTTCCATGGGTTTGCCTTGGTATCGTGTTCATACCGTCGTATTGAATGATCCGGGTCGTTTGATTTCTGTTCATATAATGCATACAGCTCTAGTTGCTGGTTGGGCCGGTTCGATGGCTCTATACGAACTAGCGGTTTTTGATCCCTCTGACCCCGTTCTTGATCCAATGTGGAGACAGGGTATGTTTGTTATACCCTTCATGACTCGTTTAGGAATAACCAATTCATGGGGCGGTTGGAGTATCACAGGAGGTACTATAACGAATCCGGGTATTTGGAGTTACGAAGGTGTGGCCGGGGCACATATTGTGTTTTCTGGCTTATGCTTTTTGGCAGCTATTTGGCATTGGGTGTACTGGGATCTAGAAATATTTTCTGATGAACGTACAGGAAAACCTTCTTTAGATTTACCTAAGATTTTTGGAATTCATTTATTTCTTTCAGGGTTGGCTTGTTTTGGGTTTGGCGCATTTCATGTAACGGGGTTGTATGGTCCTGGAATATGGGTGTCCGATCCTTATGGACTAACCGGAAGGGTACAATCTGTAAATCCAGCGTGGGGTGTGGAAGGTTTTGATCCTTTTGTTCCGGGAGGAATAGCCTCTCATCATATTGCAGCAGGGACATTGGGCATATTAGCCGGCCTATTCCATCTTAGTGTCCGTCCGCCCCAACGTCTATACAAAGGATTACGCATGGGAAATATTGAAACCGTCCTTTCCAGCAGTATCGCTGCTGTCTTTTTTGCCGCTTTTGTTGTTGCTGGAACTATGTGGTATGGTTCAGCAACTACCCCGATTGAATTATTTGGTCCCACTCGTTATCAATGGGATCAGGGATACTTCCAGCAAGAAATATATCGAAGAGTTAGCGCTGGGATAGCCGAAAATCAAAGTTTATCAGAGGCTTGGTCTAAAATTCCTGAAAAATTGGCTTTTTATGATTACATCGGTAATAATCCGGCAAAGGGGGGATTATTCAGAGCGGGCTCAATGGACAACGGGGATGGAATAGCTGTTGGGTGGTTAGGACACCCTATCTTTAGAGATAAGGAAGGGCGTGAACTTTTTGTACGTCGTATGCCCACTTTTTTTGAAACATTTCCGGTTGTTTTGGTAGACGGAGACGGTATTGTTAGAGCCGATGTTCCGTTTCGAAGGGCAGAGTCGAAGTATAGTGTCGAACAAGTAGGTGTAACTGTGGAGTTCTATGGTGGCGAACTGAATGGAGTCAGTTATAGTGATCCTGCTACTGTGAAAAAATATGCTCGACGCGCTCAATTGGGCGAAATTTTTGAATTAGATCGTGCTACTTTGAAATCCGATGGTGTTTTTCGTAGCAGTCCAAGGGGTTGGTTTACTTTTGGCCATGCTTCATTTGCTCTGCTCTTCTTCTTTGGACATATTTGGCATGGCGCTAGAACCTTGTTCCGAGATGTTTTTGCCGGTATTGACCCAGATTTGGATGCTCAAGTAGAATTTGGAACATTCCAAAAACTTGGGGATCCGACTACAAGACGACAAGTAGTCTGATACAAGATTGATTTCTTACTTTTATTTTTGTGATTTAACATAACATAGACAGGGAGCCGGATAAATCTTGATTTGAATCGC